AAAGTAATTTTCAACAAATTTCTTTCTACTTTGTAATAAGAAAAGAAAAGTTTTGATTCCTTCATTACCAAAAATGTTTGGCCATATCCGTTATTGGATATTGTGGGTTCTTAGAAAGTCCTTGTTTACTGGAATGTCAGAACGAGGAAATAAGTTGATCCAAATTTATCACCGTGGTTATTCAATTCAATATACAAGAATTTCTATTTTTGAATCGGGGGTTCCTAATGTAAAACTTATCTGATCTTATCAATTTTTATTTTAGAATTTTTTTTTTCGAATAAATCATGAATTTTGCAGAGTATTAAAAATTTTATCGAAAACTTACAGCAGCTTGCCAAACAAAAGCTAATAGAAAAAATAGTACAGGTATGACAGGCATAACATCTACGATTGGATTGAAAAAGGCATAAGCCTCGGGCAATTTAGCGAAGAAAAAACTACTCGAATAAAGGATGGAATTAAGACAGATACAGATTAAACTAAAGATATTAAGCATAACAAACATTTCATTCTTGTAGATTAGAAAATTTGATTTTGGTTGAGTTCTTTTTATGAAGGAAAAATGAAAAGATGGGTCTTCTTTTTCTTCGAACTCTTCCAAATCAAAAATCTTTCCTTTCATTCTCAAATGAGAATACAAGGAATTATAGTTTCGTACAATATATTAATTGAATTTTATGTAATGATCAATAATTTTTTGTGATTCTATATTTACATGTGTTGAATCCTAGCAACAATGTATTTGGGCTGGGATTGACGAATGACCAATACCAATATTAGTTTTTATTAATGTCGAATAAAAACCTAAATGGGGCGTGGCCAAGCGGTAAGGCAACGGGTTTTGGTCCCGCTATTCGGAGGTTCGAATCCTTCCGTCCCAGATCGTCTCCATCAGAAACGAAGGATTCTTCTCTTTAACAATTTTCTGTTTAATCTTGCTTGGATATTGGATATATATAATGTGTGACCCAACCCCTTCTTTGTTCTGAATTCAATGTACGGGTAGAAATAAAGATATTTCTTTGAATTCTTAATTCAAAGAAGAATTGGGGGGGTCATTCCCATTCAGAGTATGTTCATACTCATATTCATATTGAAGTTAGTTACTTAGGGAAACCTTGTGTTCCATACCCGTAAAATGGGAATTCGCACATGGTGCATTCTGAATTGAAATAGAAATCGGTCTGTATGCTGTATAATAGATATTATGAAAAAATTAGATTCTTCTTATTCTTGATTCTGATTCTCTCTTTCAGATGAAAGAAAGAATAACGATTTTTATCTTACACGAAACCTCTTCTATTCCATACTCACGAAAACAAAAAACGATTTGAATCTTCATTTTTGTGAGCACTTGGTACTTGAATAAGTGTGAAAAATCTATATTATAGAGAGACTTCCGACCTTTTCGAGTCATCGGAATAGCTTACATTTGGTTAATAACTGATTTTGTTCCGGAATTGAAAATCCATCCGGGATTGAAAATCTATTGGATAATTCTATTAAGTAAAGGCCTTTACTTTTTAATTTATGTGTTCAAAAAAAAGGGGGATGATCCTTTTTATTTTATGATTCATCATCCCGAACAATCTGTTGAAGATTAAGTAAGACTTAAGTAAACGCGTTTATTCGTCTTTTTTAGAAATCTGTTTCATTTGAGCCAATGACTATTCAGGATTCCCTATTGAATCAATTCCATACCGGTTCGAAATTTAATCAGAAGAATGTTATGGTAAAACTTCGTTTGAAACGATGTGGTAGAAAGCAACGTGCGACTTGAAGGACATGATTCGTTGTGGATTCTTACATCCACCATTTTCTATAAGAATGAAGATGCTCTTGAATCGACATAGTTTGTTCTGTTCTTGCTAGGAACCTAATTTGTGTTGGGTTGGTAAATAGGAATAGTACATAATGGAGCTCGACCAAAAAGTATTGATTCATTTATCGGGGGGAAGAATCTAGGGTTAGTAACAATTAATAAGTTAGACCAACTTTGTAAATATATCCTCAATATCGAAATCGAAGGGTTAAAATTCGAACAAGTTTGAAATAAAATAAAAAAGTAAAATTTGTCCAAATTGGTAAAACTTTTTCTATTAAAATGAAAAGTGTATTATAATTAATCTTTCGTATTATTTATAGAAAGAAATAACAAAAAACAAAAGGTATGTTGCTGCCATTTTGAAAAGGAATAAAGATCACCGAAGTAATGTCTAAACCTAATGATTTTACAAAGTAAAGAGAAAGGATTCCGGAACAAGGAAACACTATTTTCAATTGTCTCAATAATTTTATTTCATTTTATTATAATGAAGAAGAAAAATAGATTCGAGACGAGACAAATAAAAGAGGTTAGAGACGACTCAAGAAATGTCTAAAGAGTTACCTTCGCACTTTTTCAGAATTGCCCAACTTGAGTTATGAGTACGAATGTTATTTCTTTTTTTATGTATCTGTAAGTAAGAACAAAAAACGACTCAAATTATAGTCGACTTCATTATTTTATGGATCTATTTGCCATTATATACAGAATATATAGAAATATTAGAATCATTTTTTCTCGAGCCGTATGAGGAGAAAGCCTCCTATACGTTTCTAGGGGGGGGGTATTATTTATCTACATCTATCCCAATGGGCGATCTATCGAATCGTTGCAATTGATGTTCGATCCCGAAGAGAAGGAAAAGATCTTCAAAAAGTGGGTTTTTACGACCCGATACAGAATCAAACTTATTTAAATGTTCCCGCCATTCGTTATTTCCTTGAAAAAGGTGCTCAACCTACAGGAACTGTTCATGATATTTTAAGGAAGACAGAATTATTTAAAGTTAAAAAAGGACCTTCATAAAGAAAAAAACAAAATTTCTTTTAATAAATAAAAAAGAAAAGGTAACTAGTATCTATTTTGGGCAATTAGTTACTCAAAATTTGTTCTTTTCTTGTTGTATTCATATTTTTTCTCTACCTTTTCCTTATTTTTTTTTCATCTAAATTTCTTATTTATGTTGTGCCAATCCAACACGAATTCTTATTTGATTTACTTAATACTTAAATACAATATTTAAGTATTAAGTAAATTGAATTTGTTTTCCATTCATATTGACAATGTTGTATCAAACAAATATAATTCGATCGTAGATAAGCGGATCTGTTTATTCCGACCCCTAATTGGTTTTTCCTTTACTTCAGGCAAATGATGGGTTTGCCAGATTTACTGTTATACATATACAAGATGTATTTTGTTAACGAAAATAAAAAATTTTGAGAAAAAGGGTGGTCCGTAAAATTTGATATTTCTATTGGGAATCCGTTGTTTTTTAATCCGATCCATTTTTTTTGCTATTTTGGTGTTTAAAATTGATCATAAAATCTTTCCTTTCTATTTCTTGTTAGTTCAATGTTTTGACGTAGTTGTACAGTGCAATTCAATTGATTTTTTTTATTTCGATCGTATCTATAAATCATATTTATCTGGGTTGCTAACTCAACGGTAGAGTACTCGGCTTTTAAGTGCGACTATGATCTTTTACACATTTGGATGAAGCAACGAATTCGTCCAGACTATTGGTAGAGTCTATAAAACTGCGACTGATCCTGAAAGGTAATGGATGGAAAAAACAGCATGTCGTAATAATAAGAAGAAAATGGAATTTCTTAATTTCTTATTAGATTCTTATTTTTTTTTTAGGAGAATTTTGAGTCGATCCTTACCAGATCATTCCAAAATTTTGTTTTTATTTTAGGAGGAAGACAAAAAAAATTCACATTTACAGTTGGGTTTAATGAATAAATGGATAGAGCCCTACGGCTACAATTCTGGTAAAAAAAACAACGAGCTTCCATTCTTAATTTGAATAATTACCCGATCTAATTAGACGTTAAAAAAAATTAGTGCCTGATGCGGGAAAAGGTTCTCCTGTGAGCGGTCCTTTGATTCTTTTTTTTTCTTTTTTAAAAAATCCTAACTATTCTCTATTATAGATTGGAAACGAATGTGTAGAAGAAACAGTATACTGACAAAAAGAATTTGTTCCAAAGTCAAAAGAGCGATCGGGTTGCAAAAATAAAAGATTTTTGAACCTATAGTAATTATAACGAGGATAAACCCATTAGATAGAAGGGGAGAGGAAAAAGGTCTGTTGATTGGACTTTCTGTTTCCGGGGTATATATATATTTTTGTACATAATACATACCTTGTTCTGACCATATTGCACTATGTATTAATAACCCAAGAAATGCTCACTGTTTTTGTTTCAAGTAGAAAAAATGTAAGTCAATGGAAGAATTACAAGGATATTTAGAAAAGGATAGATCTTGGCAACAACACTTCCTATATCCGCTACTCTTTCAGGAATATATTTATGCATTTGCTCATAATCATGGGTTAAATGGTTCGATTTTTTACGAACTTGTGGAAGTTTTTGGTTATGACAATAAATCTAGTTTAGTACTTATAAAACGTTTAATTACTCAAATCTATCAACAAAATTATTTGATTTCTTTGGTTAATGATTCTAATCAAAATCGATTGGTTGAATACAACCACAATAATTTTTTTTTTCTCATTTTCATTCTCAAATGATATCAGAAAGTTTTGGAATTATTGTAGAAATTCCATTCTTGTTGCGATTAGTATCTTATTTCAAAGAAAAAGAAATACCAAGATATCATAATTTACGATCAATTCATTCAATTTTTCCCTTTTTAGAGGACAAATTCTCATATTTAAATTATGTCTCAGATATACTAATACCTCATTCCATACATATGGAAATCTTGGTTCAAATTCTTCAATGCTGGGTTCAAGATGTTCCCTTTTTACATTTATTGCAGTTCTTTCTTCGCGAATATCATAATTTGAATAGTTTTCTCATTACTCAGAAGAAATCCATTTGCCTTTTTTCAAAAGAAAATAAAAGATTATTTCGGTTCCTATACAATTCTTATGTATTTGAATGGGAATTTTTATTCGTTTTTATTCGTAAACAATCTT